TAGGTTATTTTAGTAAATACATTCAACCAACCCCAATTCTTTTACCCATTAACATCTTAGAAGATTTCACAAAACCTCTATCCCTTAGTTTTCGACTTTTCGGAAATATATTAGCCGATGAATTAGTCGTTGTTGTTCTTGTTTCTTTAGTCCCTTTAGTAGTTCCTATACCTGTCATGTTTCTTGGATTATTTACAAGTGGTATTCAGGCTCTTATTTTTGCAACTTTAGCCGCAGCTTATATAGGCGAATCTATGGAGGGTCATCATTAATTCATTTTCGAAAGACTATTTTTTATTATATCAAGTCAATATATGTTTCAAGATAATCTACTTAGGGAACATACTTGTATGTTCTCAAGTATGTTCTATAGTAATAGAAAAGGGATATTAGAGGGGGGTTGTTTAGTATAGAAAGGCCGAACTGGGCATATGGAATCGAATAGTTATAAGCCAACTCCTGTAGCTGTTTCAATTCAAAGAAAGATTCTAGAATCCAATTGAATTTAAGGTAGAATGCTGGGTTTACGTTATGGAAGAAAGGCATGTATATTGGATATTAGATATTGACTATTTATATATGAACTAATATTAAGCCCTACTTTAATTTAGGGGGATATTAATAGAAGTCTTTTTTTATGTTTTTTTTCATTTATTTATGACTATGAATTGAATGAATAAACAAAGAAAATCAAGCAAGAAAGGGTCGAAGAATTCAACGAATGGTTAGAAAGAAGGAAATGAGAAACTCACGTTGTATAGATTCAGGAAAGACTCAACAAATAGGAACTAAAAAGGAGAAACCCTTTCTGATGATCTGATGGAATATTTTTATTTCAATTCGGAGTTCTTACTGACTTCGACTGGCTGAATCTTAGTCGATGGAATAATTCAGTCAAAATTTTTTCGTTGATTGTATCATTAACCATTTCTTTTTTTTTTGTGTGAGGAACTTATCATGAATCCACTTATTTCTGCCGCTTCCGTTATTGCTGCTGGATTGGCTGTAGGGCTTGCTTCTATTGGACCAGGAGTTGGTCAAGGTACTGCTGCAGGCCAAGCTGTAGAAGGTATTGCGAGACAGCCCGAAGCAGAGGGTAAAATACGCGGTACTTTATTGCTTAGTTTGGCTTTTATGGAAGCTTTAACAATTTATGGATTGGTTGTAGCATTAGCTCTTTTATTTGCGAATCCTTTTGTTTAATCCTAATCCGAAAAAAATACGTATTTTTTTCTTTCTTTGGCTTGCCTGCTTGCCTTTTCGCATTATACCAAGATTTCGGATTTCGCTCCTACAATTGCTTATTCGTTGAGAAAAACCGGGGGGAAGGGCTGATTTGAGGATGAGGAATTAGTGTTACTGACTCGCTTTCTTCCTTCCCCTTCTTAGCCCAACGAAAGCTTTGCTTTTTAGGAAATGGTGCAAGGAGGTATTTCGCAATTTACACGAAACCCCGGTGCCTAATCCTATTCGAATAAGTCTGATTCTTATTGGAAATCTCAATTGAAAAAGAAAATACATTGCGCAATGGAATAGATTTTGAATCTATTTTCGATTTCTAAATAGGAAATAGGTCAAGTAATACAACAAAAAAGAATGTTCGATTTTTTAGTCTATCTATAAGAGGAGATCATATGAAAAATGTAACCGATTCTTTCGTTTCCCCGGGTCACTGGCCATCTGCCGGGAGTTTCGGATTTAATACCGATATTTTAGCAACAAATCCAATAAATCTAAGTGTAGTGATTGGCGTATTGATCTTTTTTGGAAAGGGAGTGTGTGCGAGTTGTTTATTTCAAGAATAGACTGGATTCAACCAGCTGCACCTCTTTTCGGTATAACTAGTAAAGAAAGGTGCATGATCTCGCGAATTACTTCTGAATAAATTAAGAAATCATATAATCATATGTAAGAACCATAGCATTTCGTGATTCGTTGGTAAATATACTTTGATTCTCTAGCAACCAATAACGTGGAACTATTAACATGGTTAAAGCTAAACCGTTTGAAGTTCAGCCACAGCATGGTACTCTTTCTACCACTATATTAATACCGAAATGGTTTCCCATTTCCAAGGAATAGTTAGAAATTTATCGATATATAACACTCATATCGATAAAAAGATTTGAAACTTTTATTGGTATTGGAAAAGGGTTCATACTTTTTTCTTTTTTTTACATTTTTGTTTAAATGCCAAATGCTGAGTTGATGACCTATTTATAAAATAAATCTCAAATAAGAAAATTTTTTTGGATTTGAAAAAAAAAACAACTTTGCTGACAATTACATATTTTTTGTTTGGTCAGAAGAGTCCTCCAAAAATTCTAGCCTTGGATTATTGATTCATTTCCAATTTTGTTCGAATAGGAACAAAGAGTAGAGGATAGGTTCATTACATTCAAAAAAGATATGGAAATTTACCATAAAAAAATTGAAGTAATTGAGCGTGAGAGCCAAATGAATCGAAAGAGTCAAGTTTGGTTCGGGAAGGGATCATGAA